TGATGAAGAAAGAGAATTCTTGGTTCAGTTCTCCACCTTAACGACAGAAAAAGGGATTGATCAAATTCTATTGAGTCTGACTCATAGTGATCATTTATCAAAGAATGACTCTGGTTATCAAATGATTGAACAACCGGGATCAATTTCCTTACGATACTTAGTTGACATTCATCAAAAGGATCTAATGAATTATGAGTTCAATAGATCCTGTTTAGCAGAAAGACGGATATTCCTTGCTCATTATCAGACAATCACTTATTCACAAACCTCGTGTGGGGCTAATAGTTTTCATTCCCCATCTCCTCATGGAAAACCCTTTTCGCTCCGCTTAGCCCTATCCCCTTCTAGAGGTATTTTAGTGATAGGTTCTATAGGAACTGGACGATCCTGTTTGGTCAAATACCTAGCGACAAACTCCTATGTTCCTTTCATTACGGTATTTCCGAACAAGTTCCTGGACGACAAGCTTAAAGGTTATCTTATTGATGATATCGATATTGATGATAGTGACGATATTGATGATAGTGACGATATTGATGATAGTGATGGTATTGATGATAGTGATGATGACCTTGATATTGATATGGAGCTGCTAACTATGACGAATGTGCTAACTATGTATATGACGCCGAAAATAGACCGATTTGAGATCACCCTTCAATTCGAATTAGCAAAAGCAATGTCTCCTTGCATAATATGGATTCCAAACATTCATGATCTGCATGTGAATGAGTCGAATTACTTATCCCTCGGTCTATTAGAGAACTATCTCTCCAGTGAAAGATGTTCCACTGGAAAGATTCTTGTTATTGCTTCGACTCATATTCCCCAAAAAGTGGATCCCGCTCTAATAGCTCCGAATAAATTAAATACATGCATTAAGATACGAAGGCTTCTTCTTCCACAACAACGAAAGCACTTTTTCATTCTTTCATATACTAGGGGATTTCACTTGGAAAAGAAGATGTTCCATACTACTGGATTCGGGTCCATAACCATGGGTTCCAATGCACGAGATCTTGTAGCACTTATCAATGAGGCCCTATCAATTAGTATTACACAGAAGAAATCCATTATAGAAACTAATACAATTAGATCAGCTCTTCATAGAAAAACTTGGCATTTTCGATCCCAGATAAGATCAGTTCAGGATCATGGGATCCCTTTCTATCAGATAGGAAGGGCTGTTGCACAAAATGTACTTCTAAGTAATTGCCCCATAGATCCTATATCTATCTATATGAAGAAGAAATCATGTAAGGGAGGGGATTCTTATTTGTACAAATGGTACTTCGAACTTGGAACGAGCATGAAGAAATTAACGATACTTCTTTATCTTTTGAGTTGTTCTGCCGGATCGGTCGCTCAAGATCTTTGGTCTTCATCCAGACCCGATGAAAAAAATTGGATCACTTCTTATGGATTCGTTGAGAATGATTCTGATCTAGTTCATGGCCTATTACTATTATTACTATTAGAAGTAGAAGTAGAAGGCGCTCTGGCTCTGGCGGGATCCTCACGGACAGAAAAAGATTGCAGTCAGTTTGATAATAATCGAGTGACATTGCTTCTTCGTTCCGAACCAAGGAATCAGTTAGATATGATGCAAAATGGATCTTGTTCTATCGTTGATCAGAGATTTCTATATGAAAAATACGAATCGGAGTTTGAAGAAGGGGCCCTCGATCCGCAACAGATAGAGGAGGATTTATTCAATCACATAGTTTGGGCTCCTAGAATATGGCGCCCTTATGGCAATCTATTTGATTGTATCGAAAGGCCCACTGAATTGGGATTTACCTATTGGGCTGGGTCATTTCGGGGCAAACGGATCATTTATCATAAAGAGGATGAGCTTCAAGAGAATGATTCGGAGTTCTTGCAGAGTGGAACCATGCAGTACCAGACACGAGATAGATCTTCCAAAGAACAAGGCTTTTTTCGAACAAGCCAATTCATTTGGGACCCTGCGGATCCATTCCTTTCCCTATTCAAAGATCAGCCCTTTGTCTCTGTGTTTTCACGTCGAGAATTCTTTGCAGATGAGGAGATGTCAAAGGGGCTTATTGCTTCCCAAACAAATCCTCCTACATCTATATATAAACGCTGGTTCATAAAGAATACGCAAGAAAAGCACTTCGAATTGTTGATTCATCGCCAGAGATGGTTTAGAACCAATAGTTCATTATCTAATGGATCTTTCCGTTCTAATACTCTATCCGAGAGTTATCAGTATTTATCAAATCTGTTCCTATCTAACGGAACACTATTGGATCAAATGACAAAGACATTGTTGAGAAAGAGATGGCTTTTCCCGGATGAAATGAAACATTTGATTCATGTAACAGGAGAAAGATTCCCCATTCCTTAGCCGTAGAAACAGATTTCGGATCTAATCAATATTGATTAGATCCGAAATCTGTTATGGAATTGCTCATTCAATGAGCATTCTCATCTCAATATTATGCCTTGAAGAGGACTCGAACCTCCACGCTCTTTA